GTTAATGTAGCTTAACCCAAAGCATGGCACTGAAGATGCCAAGATGAGCCGTAGAAAGCTCCAGTGACACAAAAGCCTGGTCCTGACTTTAACATCAGTTGTAACCCAATTTACACATGCAAGTCCCCGCCCCCCTGTGAGAATGCCCTTTAACCCCGGCAGGGAAAAAGGAGCGGGCATCAGGCACACAATAGTGGCCCAAAACGCCTTGCTTAGCCACGCCCCCAAGGGAACTCAGCAGTGATAGACATTAAGCAATGAGCGGAAGCTCGACTTAGTTAGGGTTGAAAGGGCCGGTAAAACTCGTGCCAGCCACCGCGGTTATACGAGGGGCCCAAATTGATGCGCTACGGCGTAGAGTGTGATTAGAGACAGACTTAAACTAAAGCCAAACACCCCCTATGCTGTCATACGTCATGGGGAGCATGAAGCCCAACAACGAAGGTGGCTTTATATATCTTGAACTCACGACAGCTAAGACACAAACTGGGATTAGATACCCCACTATGCTTAGCCTTAAACCAAGGTGATTAACCTACAAAACTCACCCGCCAGGGGACTACGAGCACTAGCTTAAAACCCAAAGGACTTGGCGGTGCCTCAAACCCGCCTAGAGGAGCCTGTCCTGTAACCGATAATCCCCGTTAAACCTCACCCCTCCTTGCCAGTCCCGCCTATATACCGCCGTCGCCAGTTTACCTTGTGAAGGAAAAACAGTAAGCAAAAAGGGCAACACCCCATACGTCAGGTCGAGGTGTAGCGAATGGAGGGGGAAGAGATGGGCTACATTTTCTGACCCAGAATATCACGAACAATGCAATGAAATATGCACAATCGAAGGTGGATTTAGCAGTAAAAGGGAATAAGAGAGTCCCTTTGAAACCGGCTCTGAGGCGCGTACACACCGCCCGTCACTCTCCTCGAGAAACAACATAAAAGTACATAAAAACTGAAAATATAGAGAGGAGGCAAGTCGTAACATGGTAAGTGTACCGGAAGGTGCACTTGGAACAATTAGGACGTAGCTAAGTAGTAAAGGCATCTCCCTTACACTGAGAAGACACTCGTGCAAATCGAGTCATCCTAAGCCAAATAGCTAGCCTGAACGCAACTATAAGAACTAATTATGAATAACCAAACCACCCGCCCAGAATAAAACATTTTACCCCCTAAGTATAGGCGATAGAAAAGGACCTCAGAGCAATAGAAAAAGTACCGCAAGGGAAAGCTGAAAAAGAAATGAAATAATTCAACAAAGCAGAGAAAAGCAGAGACCAAACCTCGTACCTTTTGCATCATGATTTAGCAAGAAAGCCCAAGCAAAGAGAACTTAAGTTTGACCCCCCGAAACCAGGAGAGCTACTCCGGGGCAGCCCAAAGGGGCACACCCGTCTCTGTGGCAAAAGAGTGGGGAGACCTCCGAGTAGAAGTGAAAAGCCTACCGAGCCTGGTGATAGCTGGTTGTTCAGGAAATGAATATAAGTTCAGCCCTATGCCATTCTAGTCTTACTACGAAGAGAGCAAGAAAAACATAGGAGTTAGTCAAAAGGGGTACAGCCCTCTTGAAAAAGGACACAACCTTACCTAGGAGAATAAGGATCAAAAAAAACTAAGGCACCTCCCCCAGTGGGCCTAAAAGCAGCCACCTGTGAAGACAGCGTTAAAGCTCAAGCAGCACAAAGCCAATAATAATAATAAAACCATCCTAATTCCCTTAAAACACTGAACCCCTCTATAAGGTTATAGAGAAGATAATGCTAAAATTAGTAATAAGAGGGGTTAGCCCCTCTCCTCGCACAATCGTGAGTCAGACAGGACCAACCACTGACAACTAGCGGACCCAAAAGAGGGAATAGCAAAACACTTAAACACAAGCAAGGAAGCCCTGCCTATGAGACCGTCACCCCGACACAGGAGTGCATAAAGGAAAGACTAAAAGAGAGAGAAGGAACTCGGCAAACTCAAACCCCGCCTGTTTACCAAAAACATCGCCTCTTGCTAACAATGAAGTATTAGAGGTCCCGCCTGCCCTGTGACAGCAGTGTTTAACGGCCGCGGTATTTTAACCGCGCGAAGGTAGCGTAATCACTTGTCTTTTAAATGGAGACCTGTATGAATGGCATAACGAGGGTTTAACTGTCTCCTTTCTCTGGTCAATGAAATTGATCTCCCCGTGCAGAAGCGGGCATAGCAACATAAGACGAGAAGACCCTATGGAGCTTTAGGCAAATGATCAAACGCAACAAGCCCGACCTTTAATCAAGCCGGGAAACAAAAACCCCTGATCAAAGTGCCTTCGGTTGGGGCGACCATGGAGGAAAAAAGAGCCTCCAAGTGGAACGGGAAAACCCTTCAACTAAGAAGAACAACTCTAAGTACCAGAAAATCTGACCAACAATGACCCAGGACAGACCTGATCAACGAACCGAGTTACCCTAGGGATAACAGCGCAATCCCCTCCCAGAGTCCATATCGACGAGGGGGTTTACGACCTCGATGTTGGATCAGGGCATCCTAATGGTGCAGCCGCTATTAAGGGTTCGTTTGTTCAACGATTAATAGCCCTACGTGATCTGAGTTCAGACCGGAGTAATCCAGGTCGGTTTCTATCTATGATCTAGCCTACCCCTAGTACGAAAGGACCGGAGTAGGGGGGCCCATGAAAAAACAAGCCTCAACCCTACCCACTGAAGCCATATAAAGTGGATAAGGGGAAAGACACAACTGCCAGAGATAACGGCATGCTAAGGTGGCAGAGCCCGGTAATTGCAAAAGGCCTAAGCCCTTTCTATCGGAGGTTCAAATCCTCTCCTTCAGCTATGAACTCCATCATAACCCACATTATTAACCCCCTAGCATATATCGTGCCAGTCTTACTAGCCGTTGCCTTCTTGACCCTGCTAGAGCGGAAAGTCCTAGGATACATGCAGCTCCGGAAAGGCCCCAACGTAGTTGGCCCCTATGGACTACTACAACCAATCGCTGACGGGGTGAAGCTATTTATTAAAGAACCAATCCGCCCATCAACCGCATCCCCTTTTCTTTTTTTAGCAACCCCTACGCTTGCACTAACCCTTGCTCTGACCATGTGAGCACCCATTCCGATGCCCTACCCAGTTATCAACCTGAACCTAGGAGTCCTATTCGTCCTTGCACTATCAAGCCTCGCAGTGTATTCAATCTTAGGCTCTGGCTGAGCTTCCAACTCAAAATACGCACTAATCGGGGCCCTACGGGCAGTGGCCCAAACCATTTCATACGAGGTTAGCTTAGGGCTTATTCTACTATCAGTAATTATTATAGTAGGAGGCTTCAACCTAACAATATTCAACACCGCTCAAGAGGCCGTGTGGCTACTAGCCCCAGGATGGCCTTTAGCAGCTATGTGATATGTGTCCACCCTGGCAGAGACTAACCGAGCCCCCTTTGACTTAACGGAAGGCGAGTCCGAACTAGTTTCTGGCTTTAACGTTGAGTATGCAGGCGGCCCTTTCGCATTATTTTTCCTGGCCGAATACTCAAACATCCTGTTAATAAATACCCTATCTACGATTTTATTCCTAGGGGCAATGCACAACCCCCTTATCCCAGAACTAACTACGGTCAATCTAATATTTAAAGCTGCAATTCTTTCAGTTGTGTTTCTATGGGTCCGAGCATCCTACCCTCGCTTCCGATATGACCAACTTATGCACCTCGTATGAAAAAACTTCCTCCCCCTAGCTCTTGCGCTATTAATGTGAAACATGGCCCTGCCAATTGCCCTAGCAGGGCTACCCCCACAATTCTAGAGGAAACGTGCCTGAAACCAAAGGGCCACTTTGATAGAGTGGATCATGGAGATTAGAACCCTCCCGCTTCCTTAGGAAAAAGGGACTCGAACCCATGCTCAAGAGATCAAAACTCTTAGTGCTTCCATTACACCACTTCCTAGTAAAGTCAGCTAAAAAAGCTCTCGGGCCCATACCCCGAACATGTTGGTTAAAATCCTTCCTTTACTAATGAACCCATGAGTATTATTTATCCTCATTGCAAGCCTAGGATTGGGAACTACGATTACATTCGCCAGCTCCCACTGACTATTAGCATGAATAGGGTTAGAAATCAACACCCTAGCCATTATTCCCCTAATGGCCCAACACCACCACCCCCGTGCTGTTGAAGCCGCAACAAAATACTTCCTCACACAAGCGGCCGCAGCTGCCCTAATGCTATTTGCCACCACTTCAAACGCTTGAGTGCTCGGAGAATGACAAATCCAACAAGCCTCCCACCCATTAGCCGTCACCGTCACACTTATCTCCTTAGGGATAAAAATTGGGCTTGCCCCAACCCACCTTTGACTGCCAGAAGTACTACAGGGCCTCGACCTAACAACCGGCCTTGTTCTTTCCACATGACAGAAGCTCGCCCCGATAGCCCTGATCTATCAGCTGGCACCAAATGCTAACCCCTCAATTCTTCTCTCTATTGGAATCGCATCTGCCCTTGTCGGCGGGTGGGGAGGCCTCAACCAAACGCAGCTTCGTAAGGTTCTAGCGTACTCCTCAATTGCCCACATGGGCTGAATAATCATCGTGTTAAAGTATGCCCCCAACCTAATACTCCTCAACCTGCTTGCGTACATCATGATGACCACCACTGCATTTATAACCTTAAAAACCATCTCAGCCACAAAAATTAGCACCTTGGCAACAGCCTGAACCAAAGCCCCCATTATAGTTACAATTACCATGTTAACCATACTCTCACTGGGAGGTCTCCCCCCACTCACAGGCTTCATGCCAAAGTGAATAATCCTAGAAGAACTTACTAAACAAGACGTCCCCCTCACGGCCACAGTAATAGCCCTGGCCGCTTTGCTAAGCCTCTTCTTTTATCTGCGCCTATGTTACAATATAACACTAACATCCGGCCCAAACACGAACAATAACAAAACCCCCTGACGCCTAGTATCGACCACAACGCTTACCCCCCTCCCTACCATGGCTATCGCCTCCCTCATAATTTTGCCCCTAACCCCTACTGCCATGGCCCTGCTAATGTAGGGGCTTAGGATAGACAGACCAAAGGCCTTCAAAGCCTTAAGCGGGAGTGAGACCCTCCCAGCCCCTGATAAGACCTGCGGGCCTTTATCCCACATTAATTGAATGCAAATCAAACGCTTTAATTAAGCTAAGGCCTTTATAGACAGGAGGGCCTCGACCCCTCAAACTCCTAGTTAACAGCTAGGCGCCAAAACCAGCAGGCATCTGTCTACTTCCCCGTCTTCGGGGAAAGGGGAAGTTCCGGCAGGCCTTACCCTGCGCCGCTAGGTTTGCAATCTAGCATGCCTCTACACCACAGAACTTGATAAGAAAAGGAGTCAAACCTCTGTTTGTGGGACTACAGCCCACCGCCTAGACACTCGGCCATCTTACCTGTGGCAATCACCCGTTGATTTTTCTCTACCAACCATAAAGACATCGGCACCCTGTATCTTGTATTCGGTGCCTGAGCCGGAATGGTCGGCACTGCACTAAGCTTGCTTATTCGGGCTGAGCTCAGCCAACCCGGAGCCCTCTTAGGTGACGACCAAATCTACAATGTTATCGTAACAGCCCATGCCTTCGTAATAATCTTCTTTATAGTAATGCCCGTTATAATTGGCGGCTTTGGAAACTGACTTGTGCCTTTAATAATTGGGGCACCTGACATGGCATTCCCACGAATGAACAACATAAGCTTCTGACTACTACCTCCCTCCTTCCTGCTTCTATTAGCCTCTTCCGGGGTAGAGGCAGGGGCAGGCACAGGGTGAACCGTCTACCCCCCTCTTGCAGGCAACCTTGCCCACGCTGGAGCCTCTGTTGATCTAACTATTTTTTCCCTTCATTTAGCAGGAGTCTCATCAATTCTAGGAGCAATTAATTTCATTACAACTATCATTAACATGAAGCCCCCAGCCATCACACAATACCAGACACCACTATTCGTTTGAGCAGTCCTGGTTACAGCCGTACTCCTCTTATTGTCCCTCCCCGTACTAGCCGCCGGTATTACAATGCTTTTAACTGACCGAAACCTTAATACAACATTCTTTGACCCGGCCGGAGGCGGGGACCCAATTCTGTACCAACACTTGTTCTGATTCTTTGGGCACCCAGAAGTATATATTTTAATCCTGCCCGGTTTCGGAATAATCTCTCATATCGTCGCATACTATGCAGGAAAACCTCAGCCTTTCGGCTATATGGGAATGGTGTGAGCAATAATAGCAATCGGACTCCTAGGTTTTATCGTATGGGCCCACCATATATTTACAGTTGGCATGGACGTTGATACACGTGCTTATTTTACCTCAGCCACAATGATTATCGCAATTCCAACCGGAGTAAAAGTCTTTAGCTGACTCGCCACCCTCCACGGAGGACAAATTAAATGAGAAACCCCCCTACTCTGAGCCTTAGGCTTCATTTTCCTTTTTACAGTTGGAGGACTAACGGGGATTGTATTAGCCAACTCATCAATCGACATCGTCCTTCACGACACTTATTATGTCGTAGCTCACTTCCATTATGTCTTATCTATAGGAGCAGTATTTGCAATCATAGGGGGCTTTGTACACTGATTCCCGCTATTTACAGGCTATACCCTACATGACACGTGAACTAAGATTCATTTTGGGGTTATGTTTATTGGTGTAAACTTAACGTTCTTCCCCCAACACTTCCTAGGGCTGGCGGGAATGCCTCGACGATACTCAGACTACCCAGACGCCTACACTTTGTGAAATACAATCTCCTCAATTGGGTCATTGGTCTCTCTCACAGCCGTAATTTTATTCCTGTTTATCTTATGAGAAGCTTTTGCCTCAAAACGAGAAGTTAAATGAGTAGAACTAACCCCAACAAACGTCGAGTGACTGCACGGCTGCCCTCCACCCTACCACACATTTGAAGAGCCTGGGTATGTTCGAGTTCACCCAGCGTGAGACTATAAATTTTGAGACACCAACCCCTTATACGGGAAAGTGGTCAAGTATTCAAGAAAGGAAGGAATCGAACCCCCATAAGACGGTTTCAAGCCGACCACATAGCCAGTCTGTCACTTTCTTTTAATAAGATGCTAGTAACAAAAATTACACCACCTTGTCGAGGCGGAATTGTGGGTTAGAACCCCGCGCACCTTAATGGCACATCCCGCTCAACTAGGTTTCCAAGACGCAGCCTCACCCGTTATGGAAGAACTTCTCCACTTCCACGACCACGCACTAATAATCGTATTTTTAATTAGCACTCTTGTCCTTTATATTATTGTAGCCATGGTTACAACAACCTTAACAGACGCCTACATTCTAGACTCTCAAGAAATTGAAATTGTTTGAACCGTTCTTCCGGCAATTATCCTAATCCTAATCGCACTCCCCTCATTACGAATCCTTTATTTAATGGACGAAATTAACGACCCACACCTCACCATTAAGGCAATCGGTCACCAATGATACTGAAGCTACGAATATACAGACTACGAAGACCTAGGGTTCGACTCATACATAATCCCCACCCAAGATTTAACCCCCGGGCAGTTCCGTCTTTTAGAAACGGACCACCGGATGGTTGTCCCAATAGAATCTCCAGTGCGGGTACTAGTCACCGCGGAGGACGTTTTACATTCATGAGCAGTACCAGCCCTTGGTGTTAAAATAGACGCAGTGCCAGGACGACTAAACCAAACAGCATTCGTCGCAGCTCGACCCGGGGTGTATTACGGACAGTGTTCCGAAATCTGTGGTGCAAACCACAGCTTTATGCCTATCGTAGTAGAAGCAGTGCCCCTACAACACTTCGAAAGCTGATCATCTACAATACTTGAAGACGCCTCACTAAGAAGCTAAACAGGATATAGCGTTGGCCTTTTAAGCTAAAGATTGGTGACTCCGCCCACCCTTGGTGACATGCCCCAACTAAACCCAGCCCCTTGATTTATAATTCTACTCTTTTCATGAATAGTGTTCCTCCTAGTCGCCCCCACTAAGGTGATATCGCACACCTTTAATAACGACCCCAACCCTCAAACCACAAAAGATGTTACAACCAACCCTTGAAACTGACCATGGCATTAAACTTTTTTGACCAATTTATAAGCCCCACACTTATGGGTGTCCCTCTTATCGGGTTAGCCCTTATCCTGCCCTGAGCCTTGTACCCTACTTGCACCTCCCGGTGGTTAAATAACCGTCTCCTGACCCTACAAGGGTGGTTCGTAAACCGATTTACACAACAAATCTTTACACCCCTAAACCCAGGGGGGCACAAGTGAGCAGTACTACTCACCTCTTTAATACTCTTTCTTATTACCATAAACTTATTAGGCCTTCTTCCATATACGTTCACCCCAACCACACAGCTATCATTGAACATAGGCTTTGCAGTACCTCTTTGACTTGCAACAGTAATTATCGGAATACGAAACCAGCCAACCGTGGCCCTCGGACACCTATTACCTGAAGGAACCCCCCTCCCACTAATTCCCGTTCTTATTATTATCGAAACTATTAGTCTATTTATTCGTCCCCTCGCTCTAGGTGTACGGCTGACAGCAAACTTAACAGCAGGACACCTTCTTATTCAACTTATCGCCACCGCCGTTTATGTCCTTCTACCAATCATGCCGACAGTAGCCATCCTTACAGCCTCAATCCTATTCCTACTCACCCTTTTAGAGGTGGCTGTTGCTATAATTCAAGCCTACGTCTTTGTTCTACTTCTAAGTCTTTACCTTCAAGAAAACGTATAATGGCACACCAAGCACACGCATACCACATAGTCGACCCAAGCCCATGACCTTTAACAGGCGCAGTTGCCGCCCTGTTAGTTACATCCGGAACCGCTATATGATTTCACTTCCAATCTATAACCCTCGTCACACTAGGCATAATCCTCTTACTACTGACAATATACCAGTGATGACGAGACATTGTTCGAGAAGGCACCTTCCAAGGACACCACACACCCCCCGTACAAAAAGGCCTGCGGTATGGAATAATCTTATTTATTACCTCAGAAGTTTTCTTTTTCTTGGGGTTTTTCTGAGCCTTCTACCACTCTAGCCTTGCCCCAACACCAGAACTAGGGGCCTGCTGACCCCCTACAGGAATCACAACCTTAGACCCCTTCGAGGTTCCACTCCTTAACACCGCAGTTCTCTTAGCCTCAGGCGTCACTGTCACATGAGCCCATCACAGCATCATGGAAGGGGAACGAAAACAGGCGATCCAATCACTCACACTCACCATTCTATTAGGGTTCTACTTTACCTTTCTACAGGCAATAGAATACTATGAAGCCCCCTTTACAATTGCCGACGGAGTTTATGGCTCAACATTCTTTGTGGCCACAGGATTCCACGGACTACATGTCATTATCGGATCAACATTCCTAGCCGTTTGTCTCCTACGTCAAGTGAAATACCACTTCACATCACAACACCACTTCGGATTCGAGGCCGCAGCATGATACTGACACTTTGTTGACGTAGTATGACTTTTCCTTTACGTCTCAATTTACTGATGAGGCTCATAATCTTTCTAGTATCAAACAAATACAAGTGACTTCCAATTATTTAATCCTGGTTAAAGCCCAGGGAAAGATAATGAACCCAATCGTCTCAATTTTAATAATTACTACAGCCCTTTCATGTGTACTAATTTTTGTATCGTTCTGACTTCCCCAAATGAGCCCCGACTCAGAGAAGCTCTCTCCCTACGAATGCGGATTTGATCCTCTAGGCTCTGCCCGCTTACCCTTCTCAATACGATTTTTTCTCGTGGCTATTCTATTCTTGCTTTTTGATCTGGAGATCGCTCTTCTTTTACCCCTTCCATGAGGAAACCAACTATTAACCACAACCCAAACCCTACTCTGAGCCACGCTTATTATTGTTCTATTGACCATTGGTCTCGCCTACGAGTGGGCCCAAGGAGGCTTAGAATGGGCTGAATAGACGATTAGTCTAAAGAAAGACCGCTGATTTCGGCTTAGCAGAACGTGGTTCAAATCCATGATCGTCTTATGACCCCTGCTCACTTTACATTTACCCTTGCATTCACCCTTGGACTATCCGGACTTGCCTTCCACCGGAAACACTTATTATCCGCCCTGCTTTGCTTGGAGGCAATAATACTGTCCCTATATGTTGCTACAGCTCTCTGATCTATTCAGATGGGTTCAAGTGTATTTTCATCCGCCCCACTGATATTATTAGCTTTCTCTGCCTGTGAAGCCAGCGCAGGGCTTGCACTATTAGTAGCCACTTCTCGAACGCACGGGACAGATCACCTAAAGGCCCTAAACCTACTACAATGCTAAAAATCCTTATTCCAACAATTATAATAATCCCCACAGCCTGAATAGTGGACAAAACCCGCCTGTGAATTACAGCTTCATCACAAGGACTTGTGGTAGCAGCAGTTAGCCTAACCTGGATGAAATGGGAAAGCGAAACAGGATGAACCTGCTCAAACACCTACATAGCAACAGACCCCCTCTCCACCCCCCTCCTGGTCCTCTCTTGCTGACTTCTTCCCCTAATAATTATTGCAAGCCAAAACCACGTCTCAGTAGAACCAGTCAGCCGACAACGGACATTCATCACCCTCTTAATCTCCCTACAAGTATTCCTAATCCTGGCCTTCGGTGCAACCGAAATCATCATGTTTTACGTCATATTCGAAGCCACACTAATTCCAACCCTTATTATCATTACACGCTGGGGAAATCAGGCAGAACGCCTGAACGCAGGAACATATTTCCTATTTTATACCCTAGCAGGCTCCCTCCCCCTACTAGTTGCACTACTAATCTTACAAAAAGAGGTCGGCTCATTATCTATATTTATCGTCCCCCATGCCAATAAAGGCATAATCTCATGGGGAGACAAAATCTGATGGGTGGGCTGCCTGCTGGCTTTCTTAGTTAAAATACCACTATACGGGGTTCACCTATGACTCCCAAAAGCACACGTTGAGGCACCAATCGCAGGCTCAATAGTACTTGCTGCGGTTCTCTTAAAACTAGGGGGTTATGGTATGATACGAATTATAGTAACCCTCACCCCTCTCACCAAAGAACTTGCATATCCCTTTATTATCCTCGCCCTCTGAGGTATTATCATAACAGGCTCTATTTGCATACGACAGACAGACCTAAAGTCGATAATCGCCTATTCTTCAGTCAGCCACATAGGCCTAGTAGCCGCAGGCATTTTAATTCAAACACCATGGGGGTTTACAGGAGCAATTATTCTAATAATTGCACACGGCCTTGTATCTTCAGCACTCTTTTGTTTGGCAAACACTAACTATGAACGAACCCACAGCCGAACCCTCCTCCTAGCACGAGGCCTGCAAATACTCCTCCCCCTTATAGCAACCTGATGGTTCATCAGCTCCCTAGCCAACCTGGCTCTTCCTCCCCTTCCCAACCTAATAGGAGAACTAATAATCATTACCTCAATATTTAACTGATCTAACCTTACAATCATCTTAACCGGGCTGGGAACACTTATCACAGCAGGATACTCCCTGTATATGTTCCTAATGACCCAACGAGGCCCAACCCCCGACCACATTGTTGGATTAGAGCCCTCACACACCCGAGAACACCTTTTAATCACCCTACACTTAACGCCACTTATTCTTCTAATCACTAAGCCTGAGCTGGTCTGAGGCTGATGCATATGTAAACATAGTTTAATCAAAATTCTAGATTGTGATTCTAGAGATAGAAGATAAAACCTTCTTGTTAACCGAGGGACAGGGCGATCTCAAAAGAGTGCTAATTTTTCTGGGCCATGGTTGAACTCCATGGGTCCCTTGGCCCCTAAAGGATAATAGTCCATCCGTTGGTCTTAGGAACCAAAAACTCTTGGTGCAACTCCAAGTAGCGGCTATGCACACCACAACCCTAATATTTACCTCAACACTTATTCTCGTACTAGTAGTACTAGCCTACCCAATCATCACAACCTTAAGCCCAGCCCCCCTCAAGAAAGCCTGGGCCCTAGCACAAGTAAAAACAGCCGTACAGCTCGCCTTCTTCATCAGCCTGATCCCTCTATGTATTTTCCTGGACCAAGGGCTAGAAGTAATTACGACAAACTGATCATGAACCAACACGATAACCTTCGACCTTAACACAAGCTTTAAGTTCGACCAATTCTCCATCATCTTCACACCAATCGCTCTATATGTCACCTGATCTATTCTAGAGTTTGCATCCTGATATATAGCGACGGACCCCAACATAAACCGATTTTTCAAATACCTACTCATGTTCTTAATCGCAATAGTCCTCCTAGTTACAGCCAACAACATATTCCAACTATTCATCGGGTGGGAGGGCGTCGGTATCATATCCTTCCTCCTAATCGGGTGATGATACGGACGAGCAGACGCCAACACCGCAGCCTTACAAGCTGTTATTTACAACCGAGTGGGGGATATTGGCCTCATTATATCCATAGCATGACTAACAGCCAATGTAAACAGCTGAGAAATACAACAAATCTTTGTCGCCTCTCAAAACATAGACCTTACGCTCCCGCTAATGGGACTAATCTTGGCAGCCACTGGAAAATCCGCTCAATTTGGGCTCCACCCTTGGCTACCCGCCGCAATGGAAGGCCCAACCCCAGTATCTGCCCTACTACACTCTAGCACAATAGTTGTGGCCGGAATTTTTCTTTTAATTCGTCTTCACCCAATTATACAAAATAACCAAACCGCACTAACAACTTGCCTTTGCCTTGGGGCACTAACAACCCTGTTTACAGCGGTTTGTGCTTTGACCCAAAATGACATCAAAAAAATCGTAGCTTTTTCAACATCTAGCCAACTAGGCCTAATAATAGTAACCATTGGACTAAACCAACCACAACTTGCATTCTTACACATTTGCACCCACGCCTTCTTTAAAGCAATACTATTCTTATGTTCAGGCTCCGTAATCCACAGCCTTAACGACGAACAGGACATCCGAAAAATAGGAGGAATTCACAAAACAATACCTTTCACCTCTTCATGCATAACGATTGGAAGCTTAGCCTTAACAGGCACCCCTTTTCTAGCAGGGTTTTTTTCAAAAGACGCAATCATTGAAGCCCTAAATACGTCCCTTTTGAACGCCTGAGCCCTTACCCTTACCTTGATTGCAACAGCTTTCACAGCAGTCTATAGCTTCCGAATTATCTTTTTCACATCCATAGGACAACCCCGATACTTACCCCTATCTCCTATCAATGAGAATGCCTCTACCCTATTAAACCCCATTAAACGCCTTGCTTGAGGGAGCATCATTGCGGGCCTAATCATTACCTCTAACTTTATACCCACTAAGACCCAGATCATAACAATACCCCTCTTCATAAAACTAGCTGCCCTTATTGTAACTATCACCGGACTCCTTACGGCAATAGAATTAGCCAACCTGACGAACAAGCAGATAAAAATCACACCCAACACCCACGCCCACAACTTCTCAAACATACTTGGTTACTTCACCTCGATTGTCCACCGAGCTACACCAAAACTGACCCTAACAATAGCACAAACCGCTGCCACACAACTAGTAGACCAGGTTTGGTTAGAAAAAACAGGCCCCAAAGGAACAGCCATATCTCAAATCCCTATGATTAAAACAGTTAACGACCCCCAACAAGGCCTTATTAAAACCTATTTAGGAGCATTTTTCCTAACCGCCGTTATAGCGATGTTAATTACCCTTTCAACCTAATCGCTCGAAGAGCCCCACGTTCCCGCCCACGAGACAACTCAAGAACCACAAAGAGTGCTAACAACAACGCCCACCCGCAAATTATTAACATCTCTCCCCCTAAATAATAAATATAAGACACACCCCCAAAATCCCCACGCAAGGCCGAGAACTGGTGGCACTCATCCATTACAAAACACTGCTGCCCCCCTCCCTCAATACAAAAAAAGGCCCCCAGAACACACAATACGCCGTATCCCACAACATAACCTAAAACAGACCAATCCCCTCAAGACTCAGGGTAGGGCTCTGCTGCCAAGGCAGCAGAATAAGCAAAAACCACTAGTATACCCCCCAAATAGATCAAAAATAAGACCAATGAAACAAACGAGCCCCCATAACCTGCTAGCATACCACACCCCCCTCCGGCCGCCAACACCAGCCCAAGAGCTGCAAAGTAAGGAGCAGGATTGGAGGCAACCCCTAACACCCCTGAAACTAATAACAGTATAAACAAAAAAATAAGATATTCCATAATTTCTACCCGGGCTTTAACCAGGACCAATGATATGAAAAACCACCGTTGTAATTCAACTATAGAAATCCTTAATGGCAAACCTACGAAAAACCCACCCTATTCTAAAAATTGCTAACGACGCTTTAGTCGACCTCCCAACACCATCCAATATCTCAGCCATGTGAAACTTTGGCTCCCTCCTAGGCCTCTGCCTAATTACCCAAATTCTCACAGGACTATTTCTTGCCATACACTACACCTCAGATATCTCTACCGCCTTCTCCTCAGTTGCACATATCTGCCGAGATGTAAACTACGGATGACTAATCCGAAACCTACATGCCAACGGCGCATCCTTCTTTTTCATCTGTCTATACATACATATTGCCCGAGGCCTATACTACGGCTCATACCTATACAAAGAGACCTGAAATATTGGAGTTGTATTATTTTTACTAGTAATAATAACTGCCTTCGTAGGATATGTCCTGCCTTGAGGACAAATGTCTTTCTGAGGCGCCACCGTAATCACAAACCTACTCTCGGCCGTCCCATATGTCGGAAACACCCTAGTTCAGTGAATTTGAGGGGGCTTCTCAGTAGACAATGCTACCCTCACACGGTTCTTCGCATTCCATTTTCTTCTTCCTTTCGTAGTATTAGCTGCAACCCTACTACACTTACTATTCCTTCACGAAACAGGCTCCAACAACCCAGCCGGTTTAAACTCAGACGCAGACAAAGTGCCATTTCACCCCTACTTTTCTTATAAAGACCTGTTAGGCTTTATTATTATGCTCACTGCCCTCACATCACTAGCCCTATTCTACCCGAATGCATTAGGGGACCCCGATAATTTTACACCCGCAAACCCAATAGTTACCCCACCACACATCAAACCTGAATGATATTTCCTATTCGCATACGCCATCCTTCGATCCATCCCGAATAAACTAGGAGGTGTCTTAGCACTACTATTCTCAATCTTAATCCTAATACTCGTGCCACTCCTCCACACATCAAAACAACGAGCCCTAACCTTCCGCCCCGCCTCCCAAATTCTGTTTTGACTTTTAGTAGCCGACATGTTAGTACTTACGTGAATTGGAGGTATACCTGTAGAACACCCATTCATTATTATTGGACAGACCGCATCAGTCCTATACTTCACCCTGTTCTTAATCCTAAACCCCTTGGTAGCCTGAATAGAAAACAAAATACTTGACTGATAATTGCCCCAGTAGCTTAACTTTAAAGCACCGGCCTTGTAAACCGGAGAATGAAGATTAAAACTCTTCCTGGCGCTATCAGAGGAGAGAGATTCTAACTCTCACCCTTAGCTCCCAAAGCTAAGATCATAAAATTAAACTATCCTCTGATATTATATACATTATGCTTGAAAAGCATTGATAAATATGTCACATCCTGTTGCCAGGGACAATAAGTGTTAGCTAACGCTAACATTTATTGGAACCCTGTTTCCATGCGTGAAGTACATACTATGCTTTATCTTACATAATGAAGTACCAATAAACCCATTCTTTATCAAATTTAGACTAACCAGAGCATTCGAACACAAAATACGAGTTTTAGATATTACATAGACACAAATAAAATAATAAGCATGAAACTCTTACGAGTTAAAGAATTGTCCTATATCAGCCAGACATCTGACTCTCACATTTTCCTTGCATCACACAACTAAAATCGAATGTCCTATAATCTCACAGTAAGAACCGACCAACCAGCACAATTCACGGGCTTACGTTTAATGATAGAATCAGGGGCACAAATCGTGGGGGTAGCACTTAGTGATCTATTACTGGCATCTGGCTCCTATTTCAGGGTCCCAATACCCGAACTACTCACACTGTGCACTATATCTGACATAGGTTATTGGTGTGGTTCATACGACTCGTTACCCACCAAGCCGGGCGTTCTCTTAAAGGCATGGGGTTTTTTTTTTCTTTTGGGCTTTTTCTTCAGCATTCCCAGTGATGTTGCAGAAAATCTTCCGGGTCGTACATTTATGTTTCATATAAGCAGTCTCTGCATGTTGTAAAGACATTACTAAAGAACCACATTATAATATCTCATGTGCATAAAGGTACTGTCACAAGACCAGAATACTCTAAGTATCCCCCCGGGAGATTTTCGTCAAACCCCCCTACCCCCCTTAGCACTGACGACCCCATTATATCCTGTCAAACCCCGAAAGCAGGAAAGGCCCGACTAAGTAAACTAACCACTTAAAATTTACACTATTTATATTGTTAAAAATAAAAAAACAATATATAT